ACAGTACTTAACTACTAACGATAAAATTTCATCTTTCACCTAACCAACAAACTCAAAACCACAAACCCAAAAACTAAAGCCAAACACAAACAGATATAAAATCTACCTTCAACTGTAGTACACAAAAATCTACTAAACTCAACTTTTACTAATCCATAAAATAAGCACGCACATAATAACCTTAAAACAAAGCCAAACACAACATTTGATTCACAAATTTTATGATAAACAGCAAACCTATCATTAGGATTAAAAACCGACACAAAAATAAATAAAATATAAACACCTCCCACATATACCAAACAAAAAATTAATGAATATCATCTAAACCCATATATTAAATAACAAACTAAACACGAAATCAAAGCTTTGATAATTAGCAAAATACAATAATATACACAATGACTACTTAACGAAAATATCAACAACACAAAAAAATAAAAAGCAACTAAAATCTCCAACAACATTTACACTTTTTGTTTAGTCAAACACAAACTATCTTTAACACGAAAAGCTAAAATAATATATTATACTAAAACAAACTCACAAACATCTATCTGACATTATCTACAACCTCAATCACTATAGGCATTATCCCATGATTAACACCACACAATTCAGCACAATATCCAACAAAAGCCCCATGTTGAGAAGGACAAAAAAATAAATGATTTAATCGACCAGGAATAGCATCCATCTTTAGATTTAAAGATGGCACTGAAAATGAATGAATGACATCAGCTGATGTCACTACTAAATGATAAGGAATACCATAAATCATACGCATAGGCTTATCTACTAAAAAGCAATCCTTAGTTAAGAAAGAATCATACCTGCCTATAGAATACTCATAAGTTCAATACCATTGATGTCCTATAATCTTAATAGTTTCCCTAGAATAACAATCTAAATCCCTAGTTATAAATTTAACTTTCAACGCACACAACACCAAAACAACCATAGTAGGTACTACAGTTCAAGTTAATTCAACAACCTGTTTTTCACCACCAAATTTAACACTACCACTACCTACAAATACTTTTCAACATAACATTATATATACAAAGCACAAAATAAACACACACACAGCAATTATATAACAAACTATATCATAATACAATAAAGATAATTTCATTAAGACTAGAAAATCATCCTAGTAACCAACTTCAAATTCATTTAAAGTTACCTTGTTACGACTTACCTCAATAATAATCGAGGGTGACGGGCGGTGTGTACATGAGTTAAACTTATTTCACACCAACAAACTAATTTGATATTACTCTTAAGTCCTAAATATATAATAGTATTACAACTAAAACTTTATCAAAGTAACGCATAAATACTTTTATAAGCAGCACATAGACTTGGCTTAACTAACACTACACAAATTATACTATTCAACAATAATATCAAACCAGATATACACCAACATAATAAAAGTAAATTAATAGGCGGAACATCCTTTACACTACACCTTCCCCTAAAAAGAATCACTCACTGCCAAACCATTTTAGTTACTAAACTAAGATAATATTACAAAATACATTAATGGGGTATCTAATCCCTGTCACAAACATAAATTTTATAAAAAAATGTATATTTAAAATTTAAATAAAAAAATTTAACCTATTTTTAATTGTAAATAAACACACACAATCTAGATAAAAGCAAAGAAAACAGATTAACCGCAGATGCTGGCACTGTGTCCTATCCCCTTCTAATGTCTCATTCTTCTAAAACTTTCATTTTAACAAAATACTAACTGCTAAATAAAATAAATAATTCTAAAGTAAATCAAAAATAAAATAATTTTATGCAGCTTATAAAACACAAACTTCCTTTTGCCACAGTTAAACAACTAATTAAAACATGGAATTATAAAACTAATTCTCTTTAGCTTTTGCAAAACTAACACAACTCATGTTCAATAAAAAAGCTTACTATCCTTTCGTACTGATAAACTTCTACAATAGATAAGAACCGACCTGGCTCACACCGGTCTTAACTCAACTCATGAAGGTCAATACGGTCGAACAGACCATAAATCTAAGCTACTACACCTAAATTCTAACCTAAGTCAACATCGAGGTGGCAAACAATTAATTCGATAAGATCTCTTATTAATTATCACACTGTTATCCCTGGGGTAACTTAACCCAATAATCTATACTTAAGATCCTAATTTCATTGAAATAATGAAACTTGCCCCAAGCGAAAAAAAAAGATCCCAGGGTCTTTCCGTCTTATTAAACATTTAGGAATTCTGTATCCCTAACACCAAATTCAAATTAATACTAAATATTCGCATCTCTCACGTCAAACCATTCAAACAAGCCCCCAATTAAAAGGCAATTAATTATGCTACCTTTGCACAGTCAATATACTGCGGCCATTTATTCATTTCAAAAAAACACTGGGCAGGTACTACTAGTTATTATTTAAACTAGAAATGTTTTTAATAAACAGACGGAAAGACCCTGAGAAATAATTAGTATAATATAATTACTAATTTAATGATAAATATTACACTATATATTATCGACAAGTTGCCACACAACCAAACTTCATCATAAATTTATAACCTTTTATAACAAACTTACAAAAAATAGGTACTTCTAACCTAATCTTAATAAATTATAATAAAGAGTATAATATTGTAGTAAATCTTTTAACCTACCACATAACCCAAACTATTAAAGCAACTAAATAGAAATAAAATTTAACGAATTAACTTATCACTTCATAAAACCAATTTATTTAGATTTACTCAACCAAAAACCTATTCTAAACAACTGACATTAAGATCCAAACTATTCGATTAAAAAGATACCTTATAAAAATCCACTAAGCATAATGCAAAAGGCAAATAAACCTAAAACAATAAAATTAATCAATTTATCAATCTATGGTCAATGATTACAAAACCATCACAGATTTACAAAATCTACATTTTAACCTAAACTAAAAGACCATTCCACACGCGAATACATAAGTACAATCATCCACTCAACGCATATAATATACCCCGTAAGTATAATCTATATTATAAGGATAACAAAAATAATCATTATGAGAAGCCACAGGACTCATAAAAAAATTCACCAAACAGCTAGATGAACCATAAGAACCTAAAACCTCTTTACAATTAACAACTGACTCTCAAAGTATAAAAACAAAAAAACACCCACTAAAAGCAGATATAAAAGAACCCACAGTAGACACCATTTTAATTCAATTATAAGCACATTCATAAACACAAACACGACGTGGTAACCCACACAACCCAAAATAATGCATTGGGAAAAAACATAAATTAAACCCAATTTTAGATATAATACATTGACATTGAAGTAAACACTTATTTAAACTCAAACCAGTAATCAAAGGTCACCACCAAACAAACATAATTATTATACTGATATAAGACCCTAATGACATAACATAATGAAAATGAGCAACAACAAACCAAGTATCATGAAGAACTTTATCTAATACACAAGCAGATAGAATAATACCGGTTACACCACCAAATGTAAACAATACTATAAACGAAATTATTCATCATAAAACCGGATCACTCTTATTAACACGAGATTTTAAAAGCATATAAAGCCAAGTAAAAACCTTAATCCCCGTAGGCACTCCAATTATCATAGTAACAGAACTAAAAAATACAGCCGTCTTAACATCTAACCCAACCGTAAACATATGATGTCCTCACACACTTCTTCCTAAACATACTATTGAAAACATAGCAAACAATAACCCATAAAAGCCAAAAGCATCAGAACACATACTTATACTCAAACATATATGACTAATTATACCAAACCCCGGAAGAATTAACACATAAACCTCGGGATGACCAAAAAATCAAAACATATGTTGAAACAAAACAGGATCACCACCTCCTAACGGATCAAAAAACGCAGAACTAAATTTACGATCAAATAGAAGCATAGTAACAGCGGCTGCCAAAACAGGTAAAGTAACCAATAACAAGATAGATGTAAATAAATAAGATCATAACACTATAGATGTACGAGAAAATATATTAGTCATAAAAACTCTATATAATGTACATATAAAATTAATAGAACTAAAAATACTTGATACACCAGCTAAATGCAAAGAAAACATTAAAAAATCTACCCCACTTCCTCTTGAAAACAACGAAGATGATAAAGGTGGGTAAAAAGTCCACCCTATACCAGCGCCTAAACACATCCTAATTAAAAGAAAAACAATTGATGGAACTAACAACCATGCACTTAAAGCATTCAAACGTGGTAAATTCAAATCCGATAATCCTCTTATCAATGGAATTAAGTATTTACCAAAACCTCCAATTAAAATAGGCATTAAAAAAAAGAAAATCATTATTATACCATGGTTAGTAATCAAAAATTTATAACAATCCAAAGAAATCACATTATAATAAGGTTCTAAAAAATTAACACGAATTAATAAACTAAAACTTAAACCTACAAAACCTGACCACAAACCCAACAAAGTATAAATTATACCAACTCGCTTATGATCTAAAGTAAATATCCAACTTAACAAATATTTGACATTCATAAACATAAGATGACCCAAATAATTAGTCACTTGATGTTTTGAAAACATCTAGTCTAACATAACTTAACCTTATTTCACTAACTAAAGAGAAAGTCAAATTAAATTGACACGAAATTATTAGCAGTAACTCCACAGTTTCCTCTTAACTAATACATCCAACTTACATAACCACTAAATAACTCAAACATAAAACTTACTAATAACAAAATTAAGAAAATATAATAATATCTAAATTTGTAAAATAGTAAGCCTTGGATAGGCATATTTAAAAGCAAAGAAATCTCAAGATCAAATATTACAAATATAATTAACAAAGAAAAATAAGTAAAACTAAAACAATTCAAACTTAATACACTAGAAAAAAACCCACATTCATAAGACCTACCCCACCTAAAATCTACACAAATAATCTTTTTTAGTAAACCAGAACAAAAAAAATAAATAAGATAACATAATACCAAAAATAAAACTATATTAAAAACCAACAAAATCATAACCTATGGTGAAACCCACATTACTGAAGTAAGAATTCAGCCTCTTACATTTTAGAATACATAGATGAAATATACACATCATATTAACGGAATATCAAATTCACATTTCACTATATCAAAGTGACCTGCTAATGCAGCCCTATTAACCTCAAATCTCTCAAAATTGAGACCAAAGATCCCCAAAATCTTTATTCTAAATTAAACTAAGATAAGAAACATAACACACTCGACTATAATGGTATACAACCATTTCCTGAAGTTAACAGCATCACGATTTAAAAATAATCTATATAGACATTTTATGATAGAAAAAAACCTTAAAATCAACAAAAACAAACACACTTCCCAAAAAAAATTTACAAAATAATCATAACGAACACGTGGCAATGTAGCCCGAGCCCACATAAAAAAAATCAAACAAAATGATAAAAACACACTACCAATAGACCCGCCACCAAACATCAATATCATACCTAATCATGAAAAAACAAATATTATTATATATTCACACGCAAACAAACACGTAAAATATATACCTCTATACTCAACGTTAAATCCACTAACTAACTCTCTCTCAGCCTCACCATAATCAAATGGAGTACGATTAGTTTCACACAATATACATATGAGATAAATAACTAAAATACAAGGAAAAATTATAAACGACAACCAACCACTCATAAAAAAATCCACCAAATTATATCTACAATAACACAATGCAGTAAATATTATAATACTCATAAAACAAGCCTCAAACCTTATAGACCTAAAAGCACAACGAATTGAACTTAAAAACGAATAACTTTTATAACTACCTCAACCCGTACATAATATCGAATAACTACAAAATCTAGTTATAACCAAAAACCATAACAAAGAAAGAGAATTAAACCTATACCTATAATAACCACCATATACAAATGAATAATAAATAACTAAACTAACCAACAACATAACCCCAAACAAACCAACTCAACTACGACTCTGAAATCCACAATTCTTAAACTTAATTATCAACTTTAATAAATCAGAAAACCTTTGTAACAATCCTACAATACCAACCTTATTAGGACCCTTACGAAATTGAGAATAACCCAAAATCTTACGTTCCCCTAATATAAAAAAAGCTATAATTAATAAACAAATTAACAAACCCATAAAACCACTAATAAACCCAAAAATAATCATTTTAACTAAACTACTAAGTGGCCTAGTTATTAAACTACTATCTATGACTAGACAAATCACTATTTTCATTAAACTAAAACCACATTTAATTAACAAAAGAACATATATCCATCTTTGGGATGCAAACCCAATATTTTTCAATTAAACTATTTCGTTTATAAAACAAAATAGTAAAGCTCCCAAAAAGAGTTCACTTGTGTGTAAAACAAGTATTTTCAATAAACTACATCACACAAAACTCAACTCTACCAATTTTACACCCAATTTTTAAAAACGTTAACATAAAAATATTCCCTAGCTAACTTATACAAAAAGAGTTGTTCAGAAAATCTATACATTCTTCATACTAACAACAGGTAAATAGACGAGTATAAAATACCAATACTAACACTTAACTTATAAAATAAAGGAAAAGATACAGGTGTAACCAATAACAAAAAACAAAAAACTCAAAAAAAATAACCCTTTAAATCCCCTATACTAGATACTAATGCAAAATAAACTATACTGAAACTAGATCAAACAAAATAGTATCAATATATAAAAAAGCACACTTCAATACTACTACAAAAACATGCCACAACTAAAGTAGCTACAGAAGTTAATGATATGTGGCATCAAATATACTCCCAACTAAATCTAAAAAATCATACTAAAAAGCAACAACAAAAAATAGTAAAAAAACAATCAATGTAAACAATTTCTAGATCTTCCACTTCATACAAAAAACAAAAAAATAATACTGGAAACTTCATCACAACACTTAACAAATACACAAACACTCATTTACTAACACTAAAAACTCGATAAACCCAAAACATAAAAGGAAATAAACCAAACTTAACCACAAACCCAAAAAAAACAAAATAATATAATCCAACTATTAACAAACCAGAAATCAATAATACAGAAGACAACCCAGACATTATTATATAACAAAGAATGGAACTATAAAATTTATAATTCATACATTCAACATTAAAAAATAACGAAGGTACAATTGACAACCCACATAATTCTAAAAAAACCCAGAACCCCAACAAACTATCTACAACACAACACAAAAAACAAAAAAATAATGAAAAAATAAAAGAAAAAACTATCACATCTAGATGACTTAAACGAACAACAACCATTTTTAATGATCAATTGAAAAAGCTAAAATTCTAGTAACAATAAATCAATGAACCAGAGCAACAAAAACTTCATAAAAAAACAAAAAAAATATAACTATACATCATTCTGCTGAAATCAAACTCAAATTTCCTAGTGCAACAACACCAAAACAACCCAACCTTATATTGATAAATGGACGTAAAATTAATACTACTGGACGAATGATATAACTTATTGACTCAGCAACACACACTAATGGGCATATATAGATTGGAGTGCCTACGGGGATTAAGGACCTAAAAAATATATTAACTTTATCACAAATACGACCTAAAAAAAGAGAAACAAAGCAACTAAAAACAACTCTAATTAAAATAGTACTAAACATATAAGGACTATAACAATAAGGAAAACGATAACACAAAAACAGAAATAAAATCCAACCTAAAATATTAAAATAGTAGTACTTAACATCTCCTAAAACAAACTTATTTATAAAAATCATTAAAGAACTTAAATCATTAACATTATTAAACATGATAAATTCAACCAGACACTCCAATAAGTGTAAAATGGAGACATGAACCCCACAGTTTAACTTAACTTACCAGTCTCTCTAACAATATTATCTTCAACGCTTCAAATTGACACTTTAAGCTTAAGCTAAGAGAAATTTAACGGATTACTAATCACCCTTACAATCAAAGTGTAAAATGCACAAATAACACCGCATTAAATAAATGACACTATAAAACCAATATACCAAAATAGCATCACAAACAAAGGAAGACCAAAAAATGTAAATGAGAATGATAACAAGTATCAATACACTCATAATACTCCCTACGAATTAATAAATGCCCACATAAAACTAATGGTACAAGTCCACCAAAAAATAAATAAAAACATCAAAATATTAAATAGACTAAAAATCCAAACCTTTGTCTAACTAACCCAACTTCACAAAAAAACTGAACAGTAATAGGAAATGAACACAAACTCAATAAGCTAAAAATCACTATCATCATTAAACTAACACCTTTAATACTTGACTTCAACAAAATCCATTTACGACTATGTGAAACATCATAAAAATATCACAATAAACCAAAAACTATTCCAGCACTTAACCCGTGACCCAAACAATAAAAAAAAGAAAAATTTATACTAGATCAATCTCCAATAAAAAATCCCAAAAACGGAACGACAATATGCGCCAAGCTTAAAAATGCTAATCAACGCTTCCCATCTAACTCGCTACATGATACAATTAAAAAAGATACAGATAATGCACAGCATAAAAATAAATATCACAAAAATCCATCATTAAAAATAAAACTGACACAACGATAAACCCCTAACAATCCAAGCTTCATTATATAACCTCTTAAAAATATTGAAACTATACTCGTAGCCTCTGCATGAACAATTGGCAATCAAGTATGAAATGGAACCAACGGCACCTTAGTAAAAAATATGAAAGATAACAAGTAATAAACTATTAAATAAACACTACCTTTATACTTCCAATCTCTGAACAATAAAGAATCTTTAATGACAGATAAATATAACAAAACTAAAATTAACGGTAAACTAGTTCTTAAAAGATAACTACAAAAATACCAACCAGCCAAAAACCGCTCAGAATATGGAGACTCTCTAAAAATTAAATAAAGCAATGGTAACATTGATAACTCATACACAACTCAAAAAATGATACAATGATTTACACAAAAACTTAAGACAGTAAAACCTAATCTAAAAAATAGATACACACGAACTCTATCACTTAATACACTATAAAACATGATCTGTCTATAAAAACCTAACAATAACACTAGAATAATCAAATAAAATCTTATAGAATCAAAAATTAGCAACCCATTAAAAACTTTAACACTTAATATACTCATACATCTAACACCACAACTGAATAACAACATAATTAATACACTCACCAAGACTATTAAAAATCTATTAAATCTAATGAAAAAGAACATTCTCAAACCCGTGTCAATATAACCAAACCTACAATTATTTCTACCGTAGAAATAATCATTAATGCCATAAAAATCATATGACTGTCTAATGAAGAAAAAATTAAACAAAACATTAAGATTAAAACATTAAAATTTTCCAACACTATTAAACTATTTAAAAATCGAGTAATAGATAAAAAAAAACTAACTCTAATCACAAAACAAAGAATCAAAAATAAACTAGTCATAAACTAAATTATAATTAATAAATCTTAAATACAAACATTAACACTACCATCATAATGCTAAACAACTGACACACAAAAATGTAAGGATACTCAGGATGACATCCACCTAAATAAATTAGAAAAAAAAACAAATTTATAATAAACCAAAATTTAATTTGACGTCATATATTATACACACTTGAACCACTATCCGTAGGTACTCATAAAAAAAACAAAAACGACATAATCAACACTAAACCCCCAATCTTCGAACCAATACAACGCAAAATAGCATAAAATGATAAGAAATATCATTCTGGCTTAATAGAAACAGGAGTATTCAAAGGATCAGCTTCTAAATATGACTCTATATCCACTAAACCATCAGGACTTACGAACAACCAAAATATCACAAAACTAGTAACTATCATAAATAAAACAAAATCCTTAACAGTAAAATAAGAATGAAAATAAATTACATCACTCAAGTAATTAAATGAAAACAATGGTTTTCCTCTACCTCTCTTATGAAGATAAAACATGTGTACAACTATCAATCCCAGAATGACAAATCCTAAACAAACATGCACAGATAGTACACGAATTAATGTTACACCAGACACAGAAAAACCACCAACTACGTACTTATAAATAACACTACCAAATAATGGTAACCTATCTACTATAGATGTCAAAACAGTAGCAGCCCAATAAGACATCTGATGTCAAGGCAATATATACCCTGTAAAAGCCTCTCCCATAACCAATAAATATAAAATAAATCCAACATTTCACACACCCTTCTTTCTATAACTTGAATAATACAAAGCACGGGCCATGTGAACAAAAAGTAAGATAAACAACACTTTAACACCAACCATATGTCAATACCGTAAACACCAAGTAAAAAAAGAATCTTTTGACAATCTCATAATCATAAAAAAGCTACACAAATAATCTGCAACATATAAAAAAGACAACACTACACCAGTTAATACCTGTAAAACCATAAACATAGAAAGTACAAATCCTCTCCTTCAATAATAATTAAGAGAATAATTAATTGGCAAATCTATCAAATTTCGTCGAAATAACCTAACCATAAATTTACTAATACTTACATTAAATTAACAAGTATTCAATAGAACCACAATCTATCAGTTTATATAACCTATTAGTAAAATACTAACATACATACACTATAGTATAAACAAGTAATCATATATAATCGACAAAATGTCAATACCATGTTAAAACGGTACAACGATAAATTCCAAACTTATATCTACCTACCAATAAAATTGTACTTAAACCTATAACTCCTAACAAAACATGACTAAAATGTAATCCGACAGTACAAAATCTACTAGCGTGAAATCTAGAATCAAATGCATTAACACCTATATCTTCCATTTCAAAAATTTGCAACGCCACAAAACTCAAGCCTAAGACAATAGTCAAAAACAAAAAAAAATCACAACACTTTCAACCTAATAAATGATGAAACGCAGTAACAGTTATACTAGATCCTAATAAAACAAAACACCCAACAAATGGTATTTCCAACGATCTAGACAACCTTTCATAAGATCAAGAATCAAAAAATAAACAACCCATTAAAAATCTACCAAAAATCATAACCTCACTAAAAACAAACAGCCAAAAGGCAGACTCATAATGAAAAACCTTTCCCAACCCATCTCACACAAATATTACTATTGATACTATAGCACAAACCAAAAATACCACAAAGAATCAAACCTTTCACAAAAACAAACCTACTAAAAACAAACCTATAAAAGAAGCATTATAAATAGGAACAATAGACATAAATACACCATCTAAAAATAGATCTCTTCTTTGGAAAAGAAGTATAATAAATTATACTAACAGCATATATGTATACCACATATAATAATAGTGTATTTTACTTGGTTAGTGGTATACGTATACCACATATAATAATAGTGTATTTTACTTGGTTAGTGGTATACGTATACCACTAACCAAGTAAAATACACTATTATTATATATATGGGGGCCCCCATATATATATATTCATATAATATATTAATATTATTTTTTTACTTACCAAATTATCAAATGCATAATCAACGCAAATCTTCTAATTATTAATAGTTTTAATATTATTCAAGTAAATAAGTAACTTACATTTCGTAAACCTACACTAGTAAATAATTCAATTACAAACTTATCTCAACGGAAAAAAAATAATCTAACTTTTTTTAATATAAAATAAAATCTCAAGTAACACGATTCAATTAAATTGTCACAACCAAATAAACTACTTCTTCAATTACTTATCAATTTACTGTCATAAAACATGTACGTAATTATGAGAGACAATAATTGAAATATAACTAAACTGAAACTAATAAATCTATCAAGATATACCATTTCATCTAACACAAAAAATAAATAAAATTTTACAAATAACCAAAAAAATACCATCAAACCAGATTTAAAAAAAAATAAAATTCCTAATTTAATTCTTGACTTAACTTTAAATAGAATAGCACATAAACGAAAAGAATATAAATATGACATAAACATACACAAACAAATTAATAAACAAACAACTATGTTAATGATATTAACAAACATTGACAACAAAAAATGCTTAGTAAAAAATACACCTATAAAAGGTACACCTGCTAAACCAAGAACTATTAAAATTGATCTAAACAATTTTCATTTACCATATAAAACTGTTCTATAAACACTATTACTACTCTGGGAGCCACCACTACCTCTCATTATATCTCCTATCAACATGAATAAGATACACTTAGATACGCCATGACTCAATAATTGAAATAATGAAAGAACTAAATCACCATATATCAGATATAATGTACACCATGCAATTTTTTTACATGTAGATAAAGCTATAATCTTCTTTAAATCTACAAAAAATAACCTTCTAATCGCAGTTATCAAAATTGTTAAAATCAACGGTACACTAAAAAAAATTGATTTATTGAAAAATTGCATATAATCATAACGCATAGCAAATCACACACCAGCTGCAACTAAAGTAGATGAATGAACTAATGAACTGACTGGTGTTGGAGCACGCATAGCTTCTAATAATCAACTTATAAAAGGAAACCTAGCACTCTTTGTAAATATTATCAAAAAAAGTATTAACATAGAAAATAAATATTTAACATAAATAAAACAACTTAAACCTATTAACAAAAACAAACATACATCACCAAAACGAGAAGAGACTAAAGTAACTATAGATGACCGTAGTCTCAAAAATTTATCATAAAATAAAATCAAAAAAAATCTAACTACACCCAGATATTCTCAAAATATTAAAGTAGTCAAAAAATCCCCTGTAAGTACCAAAATTCCCATAACAACTACAAATAACGTTATAATCTCATTTAACTCAAAACTAACTAAATCGCCTACAAAGTAATGATATGTATAAAAAGATACATAAGAAAAACATATAGCCAACATTAACACTATACCAAAAGTTACATAATCAAAATCGAGATTTATAACCCATTTATATCCACTTAACGATAAAAATTTAAATTTAACACACAAACTAACACAACACAAAAAACAAAATCATACTAACAGACATATACATAAACTAACACTAAATAATATAAACATTAAACATACGGTATACAATTACCAATCTTATGGCCGTAACATAAGTCAAGTATATGCTATAAATTTATCATGATAATAGCTAGGAAAACTTCCATAATTAATGCTTAAAACTAACTCATATAATTCTGACATAGCTATTTTATTGTAAAAAACAACTTACGTTGCTAACAAAAGCAAATTAACTTGATTTCAAATCAAATATTTATCATAAGTTAAAACTGGTATAAAATCGCTATCTCCTCCTAGTATATTGGAATTTTTCAGATAAAGAAAATAGAGAGACTTAAAAGTCATAAATTAATCCTAAATTAATTCCATAATTTCTGGCATCTCTATATTTTTAAAAATTCCAATATACTAGGAGGAGATAGCGTAAAAAAAAATTACTTTTTTACGCTATCTCCTCCTAGTTGACAATAGCCTTCAAAGAGTTTACAACTCCCCACATTAAAATATGCTAAACTAGA